GTAGTGGGGAAAGGATTGGTGAATTCATTATTGTAGTTTATGTTTTTGTTTGGTTTTTAAANGGGGGGGGTTGATTTTTTGATGATGATGATGATGGATCTTTGTTTTTAATAGTAGAAAATATGGAGGAAAGTTAATTGAAATCGTTGATGATGAATGGTTTGGTTAATGTAGGGACATATGGTTTAATTGTTTAATGAAAAATTTTAAAATTCAAGATAAAAAAAAAAAAAGATGGATAAAATGAAGTTTTAACGCTAGTTCCTAGTGAATGATAAAATAATTGTTATGCCCACCAACCATTACACTATCTGTTGTCTAGAGGTAGGTAGCGCGCCCTCCATGAATGGGGTCAAAGTGCATCAGTGCTAAGTTTGAGACGACCTTATCCGTCAGACCATGACATTCTGGGTGTTAGGGGATTCAGATGTTCGGTAGTCATGTGATGGACATGTCAAGAGGAAGATATCACCTGCTACGCACTTGAAGGGCTTATTGAAGAAACCCCCAAAAAAGAAAAGAGAAAGGGAAAAAAAGAAAATGCCGCGATAACGAAATTAGGGAGGAGTGTCCATCAACCACTTGTATCTGTGAAGAGCAAGTAGGAGGGAGAGGTGGAGTGCTATGTTCCTGAAATTACAACCACTAGCGCAAAAGAGCAAGAGTAGGAGATGTATGCGCTTGCAGTGCAATAACTAAGGGTATATCTGACGTTGAGTAGCTCGGTTCTCGTGAGAAGCGCGATCAATAGATAACCATGTTCTCTGGCTTGGGAGTTCTTGAAGGCTGTTGGAAGAGCATATTACCTAGGAGGTGGGCGAATTCAATAGACTAGGGGAATTCAAAGGTGTACTGGGACGATATCCGTTTACGTGTTGGGTGTTGTGTACAGTAGGTGAGTTTCGGGTAGTGGGGTAACGCTTGCTGCTTGGCTGTTGGTAGGAGCATTTGGGCTCTATGGTACCTGAGACAAGAATGTTCCTGGTGGGTGGACTGGCCGTATAGAGTTTGTTTTGGAGATAATGTTTGGGTTTTTGGTGGGGGACCATTACGTATGACATTGGAATTCCTACATTACATTAGCTGTCTGATGGGGCAGAGAGAGTGATGCATATTATACATACCCTTAAAGCAAGAAGAAAATGTGCTGGGGGGGGGAAGGGGGGGTGGAGTAAGGAGATATATTAGGGGTTTCTATAGTTAAATTTTATAACGGCGGCTTTTCAGGCCGTAGATCTTGGAGAAAAGCCAAGTAGGAATATATGATAGAATTTGTTTTGTTTTTGGGGTTGTGTTTTGTTTTAGGGGGGTTGGCAGTTGCGTCTAATCCTTCTCCTTATTATGGGGTGTTGGGGTTGGTTGTAGCGGCGGTTGCGGGGTGTGGTTGGTTAGTAAGTTTGGGGGTGTCTTTTCTTTCTTTGGTGCTTGTTATGGTCTACTTGGGAGGAATGCTGGTGGTATTTGTTTATTCCGTGTCATTAGCCGCCGATCCTTATCCGGAGGCTTGGGGTAGTTGGGGGGTTGTTGGTTATGGTTTTGGGATGGGGTTAGTTGTGATGGTGGGGTTTATTGTGGGTGGTGTGTCAGGGTTGTTGGTGGGTGAAGGGACGGTAAACAGTGGGGGGCTGTTGTCAGTTCGGTTGGATTTTAGTGGGGTGGGTGTTTTGTATTCAGAGGGGGTAGGGTTATTTTTGATTGGGGGATGAGGGTTGTTACTGACTTTGTTTGTGGTGTTGGAGCTTGTGCGGGGGTTGTCTCGTGGGGCGATTCGGGCTGTTTAGTGGGAGGGTCAGGAAGTAGTTTAGTTGAAAATTCCAGCTTTGGGAGTTGGAGAGGAGGGTTTGATTCCTTTCTTCCTGAGGTAGGAGAAACTCTAAGAAGGGGTTTAGTCTTCAATCTTTGGCTTACAAGGCCAATGTTTTAATAAACTATTAGAGTTAGTTATGGTTAACTAGAGTTTGAGTAGTTTATTTTCCAGAGCGGCCGCGAGGGGAAATAAGACTAGAATGATTAGGAAGTAGGTAAATGAGGCTAATTGGCCGATGATGATGAATGGGTGTTCTACTGGTTGGCTGCCCACTCAGGTTAGGATGAGGACGTTAGCAACTAAAGTTCAGAATAGGATTTGTGATAGGGGTCGGAAGGTTATTGATCGTAGTTTTGATGTGTGGAGTAGGGGAGTGAGGAATAGGACTAAGATTGAAGCGGCTAGGGCTAGTACGCCTCCTAGTTTGTTTGGGATGGATCGGAGAATGGCGTAAGCGAATAGGAAATATCATTCAGGTTTGATGTGGGGAGGGGTGACTAGTGGGTTGGCTGGTGTGAAGTTTTCTGGGTCGCCTAGTAGGTTGGGGGAGAATAGGGCTAGTGAGACTAGTAGGGAAAGTATTAGTACGAACCCTAGGATGTCTTTGATGGTATAATATGGGTGGAAGGGGATTTTGTCGCAGTCTGATGGGATGCCTAGTGGGTTGTTTGAGCCTGTTTCGTGGAGGAATGTAAGATGTACGAGGGTAAGGCCTACGATGAGGAATGGGAGGAGGAAGTGTAGGGCGAAGAATCGGGTGAGTGTGGGGTTGTCGACGGAGAATCCGCCTCACGCTCATTCGACTAGTGTTTGACCGATGTAGGGGATTGCTGAGAATAGGTTTGTGATGACGGTAGCGCCTCAGAATGATATTTGGCCTCATGGCAGGACGTATCCTACGAAGGCAGTTGCTATTAGGGTGAGGAGTAGGATGATTCCGATATTTCAGGTTTCTTTATAGAGATATGAGCCGTAGTAAAGTCCTCGGCCGATGTGTAGGTAGATGCAGATGAAGAAGAAAGAGGCTCCATTTGCGTGGAGATTACGGATGAGTCAGCCAAATTGTACGTCTCGGCATATGTGGGCGACGGAGGAAAAGGCTAGGCTGGTGTCTGCTGTGTAGTGTATAGCTAGTAGGAGACCTGTGACGATTTGAGTAATTAAGCATACGCCCAGGAGGGATCCGAAGTTTCATCATGTTGAGATGTTTGATGGTGTTGGGAGGTCGATTAAGGCATCGTTGATGACTTTCAGGATTTGGTGGTTTTTACGAAGATTGAGGGCCATTGGTTTTCTGTATGTGGATATGAGGATAATGAGGATGGATAGGGCAAATGAGCTTAGGTAGGCTTTGATTAGGCCGGAGTGGAGTGTAGTGGCAATTTTGGATGCGGTGAGTTGTAAGTGGGCTAATCCTTCTGGGCCTAGTATTTTGTATCAGGAGAGGTCGATTAGGTGGGAGGCGATGTTCTGTCCTCCATTGAGTAATTTGGTCACGCTTAGGCGGTGGGCTAGGGGGTTGAAGTATCCTAGGGATGTGGAGAAGTTTGAGAAGGAGGTTTGTTTTGTGAGGATGAGTGTTTGGGTTATTTTTGAGATTTCTAGTGCTAGGGCGATTCCTAGGGCTGTTACGGCTAGGGCGGTTATTTTGATGGATAGGGGTATGGTTATTGGAGGGGTTTTCGTTGGGGTGATGAAAGAGGTGATGAGGAATCCTGCTAGGATGCTTCCTAGTGCAAGGCGGGTGATGGGGGAAGTTACTGCGGGGTTATTTTCGTTTATTGGGGTTAGGGGTGGAATTCGGACGAAGCCGGTTTGGACTAGTACGGTTATACGGATTGTGTATACTGCAGTGAACGATGTGGCTAGGAGGGTTAGGAGTAGGGCTCATGTGTTTAGGTATGAGGTGTTTAGGCTTTCGATGATTTGGTCTTTTGAGTAGAATCCTGCTAGGAATGGTGTTCCTATTAGGGCGAGGTTGCCGATAGTAAGGCATGCAGTGGTTGTGGGTAGTATTTTTTGAAGTCCTCCTATTTTTCGAATGTCTTGTTCGCCGTTTAGGCTGTGGATAATAGAGCCCGAGCATAAGAAGAGTATAGCTTTGAAGAATGCGTGAGTGGAGATGTGCAGGAAGGCTAGTTCTGGAAGGTTAAGTCCAATTGTGACTATTATTAATCCTAGTTGGCTGGAGGTGGAGAAGGCAATGATTTTTTTGATGTCGTTTTGGGTAAGGGCGCACGTGGCTGCGAATAGTGTGGATAGTGCGCCTAGGCAGAGGCATAGGGTTAAAGCGGTTTGGTTGTTGTTGAATAGGGGGTGAGTTCGAATGAGTAGGAAGATTCCGGCTACTACTATTGTGCTGGAGTGGAGCAGGGCGGATACGGGGGTTGGTCCTTCTATTGCAGCTGGGAGTCATGGGTGGAGACCAAATTGGGCGGATTTTCCGGTTGCGGCTAGGATAAGGCCTAGGAGGGGTAGTGTGGGGGTTTGAGGGGAGGTAGGGAGTTGTTGGATCTCTCAGGTGTTTGTGGCGGAGGCTAGTCATGCTATGCAGAGGATGAGGCCGACGTCTCCGACTCGGTTGTAGAGTACGGCTTGGAGGGCGGCGGTGTTGGCTTCTGCTCGGCCGTGTCATCAGCTGATTAGTAGGAAGGACATGATTCCGACCCCTTCTCAGCCGATGAAGAGGATGAATAGGTTGTTGGCGATGATTAGGATGAGTATTGCAATTAGGAAGAATAGTAAATAGGTGAAGAATTTTGTAATGTAGGGGTCTGAGGCTATGTATCATGTCGCAAATTGTAGGATGGATCAGGATACGAATAGTGCGATGGGAAAGAAGGTGAGGGAGTAGAAGTCTATTTTGAGGCTGATGGGGATTTTGAAGTTTATAATGAATTTTCATTCTCAGAGGGAGGTGAGGCTTTCTGTTCCGGAATAAATGAAGATGGTTATTGGGATTAAGCTAATCAGGAAGGAGGTTTTGACTGTGTTTGTGATTGTATAGGGGGTGTTTTTGAGGTTGTCGGATAGGAGGGGGAATAAAATGGGGGTGGAGAGGGTTGCTAGGGTGAGGAGTATGGATGTGTTTAGGACTAGTGAGAGGTCCATTACTTTCACTTGGATTTGCACCAAGATGAGTGGCTCCTAAGACCATTGGATTACTGTTATCCTTTGAAAGTAAGGAGACTGAGGTTTTATGCTCAGATGCAAGAGTTAGCAGTTCTCGTTGGTTTTACCTCTCCTCGGCAGGTAAGAAGGATTTAACTTCTATTTTTAGAGTCACGGTCTAATGTTTTGATTAAAACTATACTTGCATATGGGAATGCCTGAAATTAGTTCAGGTTTGAGAATTAGGAGTATTATGGGGATTATGTGCAGGGCTATAAGGAGGTGTTCTCGTGTAGAGGAGTTTTGGATTGATGTGATGTGGGATGGGAGGGTACCTCGTTGTGTCATTATTAGTATATATAAGGTGTATGAGGCGGTAAGGAGGATTGCGGTTCCTGTTAGGATAATTGTGAAAGCAGATCAGTTGAAAAGTGCGATTACAATGGTTAGTTCTGCTATGAGGTTTGTTGTGGGAGGCAGGGCCATGTTTGTCAAGTTGGCTAGGAGCCATCAGGTGGCCATGAGTGGAAGGAGGGGTTGTAATCCTCGAGTGAGTAGGAGAATTCGGCTGTGGGTTCGTTCGTAGTTGGTGTTGGCTAAGCAGAATAGTATTGAGGAGGTTAGGCCATGTGAGACTATTAGTATTATTGCTCCTGAGAATGCTCATTGGGTTTGGATTATGGTTGCGGCTACGACTAGGCCTATATGGCTGACAGATGAGTATGCGATTAACGATTTTAGGTCAATTTGGCGTAGGCAGATGGCGCTAGTCATTAGAGCCCCTCATAGGGCCAGGGTGATGAAGGGGTAATGGAGGTTGTTTGATGATGGGTTCACTAAGATTGTGATTCGTATAATGCCGTAGCCCCCAAGTTTTAGTAGGAGGGCAGCTAGTAGTATGGAACCTGCAATGGGGGCTTCTACATGGGCTTTGGGTAGTCATAGGTGGAGGCCGTATAGGGGGGCTTTAACTATGAAGGCTAGTAGGAGGGCTAAACTTGCAATTAGACTTGATCAGGAGGAGTTTAGTGTGGGGTGTGAGAGTTTGAGTATTGGCAGGTATAGGGTGCCGATTTGGTTTTGTAGGTGGAGGATGGCAATGAGCAGAGGGAGTGAGCTGGCGAGTGTGTAGAATAGGAGGTAAATGCCAGCGTTTAGGCGTTCTGGTTGGCTTCCTCATCGTGTGATAAGGATTAGAGTAGGGATGAGGGTGGCTTCAAATGCGATGTAAAAAAGTATTAGTTCTGAGGCCGAGAAAGCTAGGAGGATGAATAATTGGGCTAGAACTACGGTTGTAGCAAAGATGCGTTTACGAATGGTGGGTTCTTGTTCCAGGTGATTTTGGCTTGCTAAAATTATAAGGGGTAAGAGTCAGCATGACAGGACTAGCAGGGGAGAGGAAATTTGGTCGATGGATGTTCAGGGGGTTAAGCCTTTGTTTGGGTAGTATGTTGGTGTGAGTCATTGGAGGCTGACAGTGGCGATTAATAAGCTGTACGTTGTGGTGTTAGTTCATAGGTGTTTGCGTGGGGAGAGGAAGGTCAGGGGAAGGAGTATTGCGGTGGGAATGATGATTTTTAGCATTGTAGGAGGTTGAAGTTGTGTAAGTGGTCGGATCCGTGGGTTCGGGTTGAGGCAACTAGTAGGGCTAGTCCTGTGCCTGCCTCGCAGGCGGAAAATGTTAGTATGAGGATAGGTAGGATAGTAGAGGCTGATGATTGTATTTGGATGGGTCATATGGCTAAGGCGACGTACATGGATAGTATTATGCTTTCTAGGCATAGTAAGGCTGAGATTAGGTGGGTTCGGTGGAAGGCTAGGCCTAGGCTGCTTAGGGTGAAGGCTGTGTAGAAGCTTAAGTGGAGGTAGGTCATAAAGAAAGTTATAGGGTGAAAACTATAATTTGTTGAGTCGAAATCAACCGTCTTGGTTAGACTAACTTTCTGTTTATTCTGCCCATTCTAACCCGCCTTGGATTCATTCGTAGATTAGTCCTAGGGTGAGGAGTAGGATAAGTACGGAGGTTCAGGTTAGGGTAGTGGTAGGGGATTGTAGTTGGGTGGCTCATGGTAGTGGTAGGAGTAGGGCGATTTCCAGGTCGAATAAGAGGAAGAGAATAGCCACCAGGAAGAATCGGATGGAGAAAGGGAGTCGGGCGGATCCTAAGGGGTCGAATCCGCATTCGTATGGGGATAGTTTTTCTGAGTCCGGGGTCATTTGGGCTAGTCAAAAGTTTAATGCAGTTAAGAGGATACTTAGGGTGAGTGACAGGGTTAGTATGAATAGGATTATGTTTATTACTCTTCTCTGGGTTTAAACCAGATTCTAAGGATTGGAAGTCGATTGTAATGGATATACTAGAAGAGTAAGATCCTCATCAGTAGATAGAGATATAGAGGAATAATCATACGACGTCTACGAAGTGTCAGTATCAGGCAGCTGCTTCAAATCCGAAGTGGTGGTTTGATGTGAAGTGATATTTAATTAGGCGTAGGAGGCAGACTAGTAGGAATGTAGAGCCAATAATAACATGTAGGCCGTGGAATCCGGTAGCTACGAAGAATGTTGAGCCGTAGACTCCGTCAGCGATGGAGAAGGGGGCTTCGTAGTATTCTATGGCTTGTAGGGCGGTGAAGTAGAATCCTAAGAGTACTGTTAGGAGTAGGGCTTGGATTGCTTGTTTTCGGTTGGCTTCTGTGATGCTGTGGTGGGCTCATGTAACGGTAACTCCTGAGGCTAGGAGGATGGCGGTATTTAGGAGTGGGACTTCTATAGGGTTGAGTGGTTTGATTCCGACGGGCGGCCATTGTCCTCCTAGTTCGGGTGTGGGGGCGAGGCTAGAATGGAAAAAGGCTCAGAAAAAGCCTAGAAAGAAGAAAGCCTCTGATGTGATGAATAGGGCTATTCCGTAGCGAAGCCCTTTTTGTACAGTGGGGGTGTGGTGACCTTGGAATGTGCTTTCTCGTACGATGTCACGTCATCATTGGAATATGACGAGGATGGTCGAGAGTAGGCCTAGGATTAGTAGTCGGGGTGAGTGATAGTGGAATCATATTGTTAAGCCAGAGGTGGTTAGTAGGGCAGCGGCTGCTCCTAGGATGGGTCAAGGGCTGGGGTCAACTATGTGGTATGAATGTGCTTGGTGTGCCATTGAAGATTAGATGTTTTCTTGTAGGTAGAGGCTCAGTAGAAGTACGAAGACATAGGCCTGGATTATTGCTACCGCCACTTCTAGAATAGTTAGTAGGAAGAGAACTAATAGAGTTAGGAGGGAGACTACGGGTATTGTGGAGAATAGGGCTGTTGTGGCTGTGGAGATAAGTTGAATGAGGAGGTGGCCTGCTGTTAGGTTGGCTGTTAGGCGCACGCCTAGCGCTAGTGGGCGGATGAGTAGGCTTGTTGTCTCGATTAGAATTAGGGCGGGGATCAGTGGGGTAGGGGTGCCTTCTGGTAGGAGATGGCCTAGTGAAGCGGATGGTTGGTTTCGCAGTCCTGTTAGGAGGGTAGCTAGTCATAGGGGGAAGGCCAGGGCTAAGTTTATGGATAGTTGGGTAGTTGGGGTGAATGTGTAGGGCAGCAGGCCTAGAAGGTTGATAAGTAGGAGAAAAATTATGAGCGATGTTAAAATTAAGGCCCATTTGTGTCCTTTTTTGTCTAGAGGCATTATTAATTGTTTTGTAATTAGATTAATAAATCATAATTGGAGGGTTGAGAGTCGGTTAGTGATTCATCGGTTGTCTAGGGATGGTAGTAAAAGGGCTGGGAATGTTATTGAGATAAGGATCAGTGGAATTCCTAGAAAGGATGGACTTGAAAACTGGTCGAAGAAGCTTACGTTCATGGTCAGGTTCAGGGTGTAGTGTTTGGGGTGATGGGGGTTTTATTAGAGGGTGGGTTTGTTGACACGAATGTTAGGAGTTTTGGTTGAATAATTAGGGTGAAGGTGAGTCATGAAGTGAGCATGATAAAAAATCAGGGATTAGGGTTTAGTTGGGGCATATCATTAAGGAGGGGATTCCCTCTTTCTTTAGCTTAAAAGGCTAATGCTGATACATAGCTTCTTAATGATTAGGATGGCGTTAGAGAAGATCAGTTCTCGAAGTCGGCTAGTGAGGTGGATTCTACTACAATTGGTATGAAGCTGTGGTTGGCGCCGCAGATTTCTGAACACTGTCCGTAGAAGATACCTGGTCGAGAGGCAAAGAATGAGGTTTGGTTAAGGCGTCCTGGAATTGCGTCGGTTTTTACGCCTAGGCTGGGGACAGCTCATGAGTGGAGGACGTCGTCAGCGGTGACGATAACTCGGATGGTAGAGTTTATGGGGACAATAACGCGATGGTCTACTTCTAGTAGGCGGAAATGTCCTAGAGGTAGGTCTGTTGTTGGAATTATGTAGGAGTCGAATGTTAGGTCTTTGAGGTCGGTGTATTCGTAGGTTCAGTATCATTGGTGACCAATGGCTTTTAAGGTTAGGTCGGGTTCATTGATTTCGTCTATTATGTAAAGGATTCGTAGGGATGGTAGGGCGAGTATGACTAGGACTATGGCTGGGAGAATTGTTCAGACGATTTCGATTACTTGTGCGTTGACTGTGTTCGCTGATAGTTTTTCTGTGAGTGTGTGGGTTAGTAGGTATAGGACTAAGCTGCAAATTGCTAGTGCGACCATTAGAGCGTGGTCGTGGAATCCTATTAGTTCTTCTATGATAGGGGAGGAAGCGTCTTGGAAATTGAGTTGAGAGTGGTTGGCCATGTTTGAGTGGAGATGTGTAGGATTTTCGCCTACGATTTAGTCTTGACAAGACTATGTAATTATTTTACTAACATCTCTTTATGAGAAAGAAGCATAAGTGGTCTATGCGGTTGGCTTGAAACCAACATATGGGGGTTCGACTCCTTCCTTTCTTGAACTTGAACGAAGGCAGGTTCTTCGAATGTGTGGAAGGGAGGTGGGCAGCCGTGGATTCATTCTACGTTAGTGCTTGTTAGCTCTGGCTGTGAGACTTTACGTTTTGATGCAAAGGCTTCTCAGATGATGAAGACTAGTATGATTACGGCTGTTAGGGAGATGAGTGATCCTACCGAGGAGATTGTATTTCATAGTGTGTAGGCGTCTGGGTAGTCTGAGTATCGTCGAGGCATGCCAGCTAGACCTAGGAAGTGTTGGGGGAAGAAAGTTAGATTAACGCCTACGAATATTACACCGAAGTGTGCTTTAGCTCATGTTGAGTGGAGAGTATATCCGGTAAATAGGGGGAACCAGTGGGTGAAGCCTGCCAGGATGGCGAATACTGCTCCTATAGATAGCACGTAGTGGAAGTGAGCTACTACGTAATAGGTGTCATGTAGGGCGATGTCTAGTGAGGAATTTGCTAGGACAATTCCTGTTAATCCTCCAATGGTAAATAGGAAGATAAATCCTAGGGCTCATAGTATTGGGGGATCTCATTTGATTGTACCTCCATGTAGCGTGGCCAGTCAACTAAATACTTTAATTCCAGTTGGGATGGCGATAATTATGGTAGCGGATGTGAAGTATGCTCGGGTATCAACGTCCATTCCGACTGTGAATATGTGGTGGGCTCAGACGATGAATCCTAGGAATCCAATGGATAGTATGGCTCATACTATTCCTATGTAGCCGAATGGTTCTTTTTTGCCTGCGTAGTATGTCACGACGTGGGAGATAATTCCGAACCCAGGGAGAATTAGGATGTAGACTTCTGGGTGACCGAAGAATCAGAAGAGGTGTTGGTAAAGTACTGGGTCTCCTCCTCCAGCGGGGTCAAAGAATGTAGTGTTAAGATTGCGGTCTGTGAGTAGTATTGTGATTCCTGCAGCGAGAACTGGTAGGGATAAGAGTAATAATACTGCGGTAATTAATACTGATCAAACGAATAGGGGTGTTTGGTATTGTGAAAGGGCAGGAGGTTTTATGTTAATTGCTGTTGTAATGAAGTTGATTGCTCCAAGGATTGAGGAGATACCGGCTAGGTGTAAGGAGAAGATTGCAAGGTCAACGGAGGCTCCGGCATGGGCTAGGTTGCCAGCTAGAGGGGGATATACTGTTCAGCCTGTACCAACGCCTGCTTCAACTGTAGAGGATGCTAGAAGGAGGAGGAAAGATGGGGGGAGTAGTCAGAAGCTTATGTTATTCATTCGGGGGAATGCTATGTCTGGGGCTCCAATTATTAGGGGAACAAGTCAGTTTCCGAACCCCCCAATTATAATTGGTATAACTATGAAGAAAATCATTACGAAAGCATGGGCCGTGACGACTACATTGTATACTTGGTCGTCTCCTAGGAGGGCTCCAGGTTGGCCTAGTTCTGCTCGGATAAGGAGGCTTAGGGCGGTACCTACTATTCCAGCTCACGCGCCGAAGATTAGGTACAGAGTCCCAATGTCTTTGTGGTTGGTTGAAAATAATCATCGGGTAATGAATGTCACAGGTAAGATGGCTGAGTGTATAAGCGTTAGGCTGTAGTCCTTTTTACAGAGGTTCGATTCCTCTTCTTATCGGCTCTGTAGTGAAGTTCATAGTGAGTTGCAAGCTCATTGATGTGCATTGAGTATGCGCCGGAGCCTTAGACAGAGGCCTGTTGGTTAGGGCATATAGCTGTTAACTATAGAGTCATGGGATCAAAGCCCATCTGTCTAGTAGATTTAAAGGTCCTAGCTTAATTAAAGCACCTGAGTTGCATTTAGGGGATGCAGGGTAATGGCCTGCGGACTTTAGCAGAAACTAAGAGGGTTTAACTCTTGTTTAAGGCTTTGAAGGCCTTCGGTTTAGGTAATCCTAAGTTTCTTAAACAGTGGTTAAGATCATGGGGGAGATAGGGAGGAGTATGACGGACATGGTGGTTAAGATGGCAATTGTGATGTTGGTTGGTTTGCCAGTGCGTCATTGTTTTATGTGGTTTGTGGTGTGTGGGGGGAGTGTGATTGTTGTGCAGTATGCAAGGCGGAGATAGAAGAACAAGCTTAATAAGGAGAGGAGGGAGATGGATGTAGCTGCTAGGGCTATGTCTTGTTTTGTTAACTCTTGGATAATAAGTCATTTGGGCAGAAATCCTGTTAATGGAGGTAATCCTGCAAGGGAGAGTAGGGTTAGTAGTAGTATTGCGTTTAGAGGTGGGGTTTTGGTTCATGCAGTTATTAGGGTAGAAAGTTTTACTACGTTTATTGTGTTTAGGGTAAGGAAGACAGTTGTGGTTATTACGGTATATATGTAAAAATTAAGAAGAGTGAGTTTGGGGCTGTAAATGATGATGATCGCTATTCAACCTAGATGAGAGATGGAGGAGAAGGCTAAGATTTTTCGAATTTGTGTTTGGTTGAGGCCTATTCATCCTCCTAGAGCTGCTGAAAGGATAGCTAGGGTAGTTAAAAGAGTAGGGTTTAACGAGGGAGAGGTTATATAGAGTAGTGAGATTGGGGGAAGTTTTATGATAGTGGATAAGAGGAGGCCGGTGATGAGGGGAGATCCTTGAAGTACTTCTGGGAATCAAAAATGGAAGGGTACTAGTCCTAACTTTATTGCAATAGCAGAGGTGAGGATTAAGCAGGATACTGGATGAGTGAGTTGGGTAATGTCTCATTGTCCAGTTTGTCATGCGTTGATCATGCTGGAAAATAGGACGAGAGCAGAGGCAGCAGCTTGAGTTAAGAAGTATTTAGTGGCAGCTTCAATAGCTCGTGGATGATGGGATTTTGAGATCAGTGGAAGGATGGCGAGCGTATTAATTTCTAGACCAGCTCAGGCCATAATTCAGTGGTTGCTTGATACGGCAATGGTTGTTCCCAGGAAGAGGCTAGTAATAAAGATTAAATTTGCTTGGGGGTTCATTAGCAGGGGAAGGAGTTGAACCATCATTTTCGGGGTATGGGCCCGATAGCTTGTTTAGCTGACCCTACTAGAGAGTAATATAAAGGAAGTATGAAGGATTTTGATTCCTTTAGTGCAGGTTCGATTCCTGCTTCTCTAAACGAGAGGAAATGGGAGGACTGGTATACCCCCATGTTCACTTTATCATAGTGACCCTTAGCGTTCAGGCACATTTCCAATAAGGCCTTAGATAAGGGGGCAGGCCCGCGTAGCAAATTGGTATGCTGGCATGTCAGAGGCATAGAGCTAATGTAAGTGGTAAGAAGTTTTTTCATAGTAGATGTATAAGTTGGTCATATCGGAATCGTGGGTAGGAAGCGCGAATTCATAGGAATCCTGCTGAGAGAAGGAGTACTTTTGTAGCTAGGATGACAGGGAATAGTTCTTGAGGGGGATTGAGGAGACTTGGGTTGAAGAACATAATTGTGGTTAGGGTGTTTATAAGCATAATGTTGGCATATTCGGCCAGGAAGAATAGGGCAAAAGGACCTGCTGCGTACTCTACGTTGAAGCCGGACACCAGCTCGGACTCTCCTTCTGTCAGGTCGAAAGGAGCACGGTTGGTCTCAGCGAGTGTGGAGACATATCATATCATGGCAAGTGGTCAGCAGGAAAAAATAAGGTATAAGGGTTCTTGGGTTACTGCGAGAGTGCTGAGGGTGTAGTTGCCGCTGAGAAGAATGACAGAGAGCAGAATAATGGCCAGGGTCACCTCATATGAGATTGTTTGGGCTACTGCCCGTAATGCTCCAATCAGGGCATATTTTGAATTGGAGGCTCAGCCTGATCATAGGATGGAGTAAACCGCTAGGCTTGATATGGCAAGTAGAAAAAGTAAACCCAGGTTGAGATCTGCTAGGGAGAATGGGAGGGGTAGTGGGGTTCAGATTGAAATTGCTAGAAGTAGAGCTAGTATTGGGGTTGCGATAAATAAGATAGGGGAGGATGTTGATGGTCGAATAGGTTCTTTAATAAATAGTTTCACACCGTCTGCCAGAGGCTGTAGGAGTCCGAAAGGACCAACGATGTTTGGTCCCTTTCGGCCCTGCATATAACTTAGGATTTTGCGTTCTACTAGTGTGAGGAAGGCCACTGCGATCAGGATTGGGAGGGCATAGGAGAGGGCTATGATTAGGTTCACTAACAGGGGGTAGTCGGTCATTGGGTATTTAAGTTAAGCTAGGGAGAGGATTTGAACCTCTGAGTTAAAGGACTTAAGCCTTTTGCATTTTCCGAGCTCTGCCACGCTAGCTGGTCCTTTTCTTGGACGTGGTGTGGTGTGATAGCCTTTTGTAATTTAGTTGCTTTCATTACTTAAGGCGAAGGCTTGCTTGTGGTATTGGCCTCACTATTCCTATCCTTTCGTACTGGGAAGAGTTCATCATAGATAGAAACCGACCTGGATTGCTCCGGTCTGAACTCAGATCACGTAGGACTGTTAATCGTTGAACAAACGAACCCTTAGTAGCGGCTGCACCACTAGGATGTCCTGATCCAACATCGAGGTCGTAAACCTCCTCGTCGATACGGACTCTCGGAGGAGATTGCGCTGTTATCCCTGGGGTAGCTTGGTCCATTGATCAATTATATTGGGTCTGGATGCTATTAGCACGTTGAGAGGTCGCTCTTAGTCTAGAGGTGTGGTCTAATTTTTGGAGGTTTTGTTTTGCTCCAAGGTCGCCCCAACCGAAAAACGCAGACCAGTAGCTTATGTGTTAGTGAGCCCGGTGGGTGATTATGTAATTTAAGGTGGTTGCTGGTTTTGAAGTTCCACAGGGTCTTCTCGTCTTATGGGTTTATCCCTGCTTTTGTACAGGGAGATCAATTTCACCGATTGCCTGTAAGAGACAGTTAAGACCTCGTTTAGCCATTCATACTAGTCTCGATTTATGGGACAATTGATTGCGCTACCTTTGCACGGTTAGGATACCGCGGCCGTTGAACGTAAGTCACCGGGCAGGCATCACCTTCAATACTTGTTTTGGGTTTGCTGAAGGCTATGTTTTTGGTAAACAGTCGGGCCTTGACGGGTTTGCCTAGTTCCTTTTACAGGTTTTAATCTTTCTTAACGGACGCTCCTCTGTCGGGTTAACAATATAGTTAATACTGTGCTTGTTTGATTTGTCGTATATTGTGGGTTTGTTAATAATGTACAGATGTAAGCTTGCGTCGTAGAGGGAGGACCCTGGTTACTCATTCTAGCATTAATTCTCCTATTTATATATAGGTTAGCCTGTTAATGGGGAGGGAGTCATAAGGTTCTTATATTTTTATGATTTAGAGCTTTAACGCACTCTTTGTTGATGGCTGCTTGAGGGCCCACAGTATAGTTAGGGGTTATTATTTATCCGCTCGTAGAGATTGTATTCTTTTTTAAAGGAGCTGTACCTCCTTTAAATAGCCCTTAATTCGCTTCATTAGGGTTTGTGGGTTTTCCTTGGAGAAGAATTAAGAGTGAACTAAGATTCGTTTCACAGGCAACCAGCTATCACCCAGCTCGATTGGCTTTTCACCTCTACTAACAAGTCATCCCACTCTTTTGCCACAGAGACGGGTTCGCTCAACAATAGCTGCTCGTAAGTAGCTCGCTTGGGTTTCGGGATGGCAAACTTAAATTCATTTTGCTTGGTTTTTCTTGCTAGACCATGATGCAAAAGGTACAAGGGTTGATCTTTGCTGTTTATAGCTTAAGTTTCATTGCTATTTCATCTTTCCCTTACGGTACGTAATCTCTATCGCGCCAATGGTGTCTTTTCTATCGCCTATACTGGGACTAGTAAATGCTTTAGTTAGGTTATGGGGAGTAGCTTGGTTATTCCAGGTCATGTCGTTTGGGCTAGAGTTTGGCATCAAGACGATCTGGGGTTAGCAGACATTTTTCAGGTGTAAGCTGAATGCTTTGGTTTAAGCTACGTCTTGGTAGTCTAAGTGCACCTTCCGGTACACTTACCTTGTTACGACTTACCTCATCTTTGGCTAGATGGCTTATTAATTTATGGGGGGGGGGGGGGCGCCTGCGAGGAGGGTGACGGGCGGTGTGTACGTGCCCCAGGGCCGGCTTAAAGAGGGCTCGATTGTCCCACTTTACTGCTAAATCCGCCTTCCAGGGGTTGTTTCATACCCCTTTGCCGTATGTTCTAATTTAGAAAATGTAGCCCATTACTACCATTCCATAGGCTATACCTTGACCTGTCTTGTTAGCGTGGTGGGGCTATTGCGCTCACTGTTGGGCTTTCAGGGGAGGTGGGCTGGCGACGGCGGTATGTAGGCTGTTTTGGCAAGGAATGGTCAGGTATATCGTGGATCATCGATTACAGAACAGGCTCCTCTAGGTGGGTTTGGGGCACCGCCAAGTCCTTAGAGTTTTAAGCGTTGGTGCTCGTAGTTCTCGGGCGGATGCTTTAGTAGGGGTAAGCATCAAGATTTAGGGCCAGGCATAGTGGGGTATCTAATCCCAGTTTGGGCCCTGGCTTTCGTGGAGTTCAATTAATCGTTGTCCTAAGATCTTCTTTAATGAGGAGGCCTTATTGGCATCTTGGGCTTGCGACAGCTCAGTTGCTTTTTAATCTTAGTTACTTGGATAGCATGTGACCACTCTTTACGCCGTTATAATGTTAATTTGGGTCTCCTGTATGACCGCGGTGGCTGGCACAGGATTTACCAACCCTAAATTTGCTATGGCTAAGTCAAGTTTACACTCATTGCTTAATATTAACTACTGCTGAATACCCGTGGGGGTGTGGCAATTGCAAGGCGTTTTGGGCTACAGATGTGGTGAGCCTGATACCCGCTCCTATCTACCAGATTATGGTGTCCAGGGCATCTACACTGGAGCGCGGATACTTGCATGTATATACCTAGCAAGAACTAACAGTAAGGTTAGGACTAAGTCTTTTGTCCTTGGGTGTGTGTTGCAGCCATCTTGACATCTTCAGTGTCATGCTTTCTATAAGCTACAAGGAC